AATGCATGTATCGAATCTCTTCAAACCTATTAGACGGGGATCCGTTTTTTGGGGAATATGAGTCGAAGCAATAAGAAGAAAATTTCTAGTGGAATCTTCTTCACAATCTCCGTCGATATCGTCGTTCTTGTTCTCCAATAGATTGAAGAATACGTAATTCGCCTCCTTCACAGACATATCATGAACGTCTGGAATCCATATTATGCAATGGGACATTGCTTTTACGAATTTTGCTCGAATTAATTGTAATTGACAGACGATATTCATCGGAAACAAGCCCTTTTTTCTTTCTGTTGTGTACTGCTCCTGCTCCTGCTCCTGCTCCTGCTCCTGCTCCTGCTCCTGCTCCCGCTCCTGCTCCTGCTCAAGTGCCACCGTCTTCCAAAATCTATCCAGCTCCCGAACAAAATTGTCATCATCAAAATCGTCATCATCAAAATCGTCATCATCAAAATCGTCATCATCAAAATCGTCATCATCAAAATCGTCATCATCAAAATCGTCATCATCAAAATCGTCATCATAAACAAAAGGGATGTCCCTATTCGGCTTCGGCGCACCCCCCTTTGATGACCTCAGCCGCGGATCAAAACCAAAATACAAAAACTTCTTCAACAACCCCCGCATCGCCGCAATGAAAAACGCATTCGGATTTGTCTCATCCGGCGCAGGAATCTCATCGCAAAGCCCATCATAGTTGAGAAAGGGTTCGCTGTCATCCCGAAACTCATCCGTAAATAACATAATGAAAGGAAAATAGGAGTTTTTCGCTAGGTATTTGACCAAACAAGATCGTCCAAGTCCTTGAGAACCTATCACTAAAATATTCCTAGAAGGGGATAGGACTGGGCGAAACGAAAAGGGCATTGGTTTTGCGTGAGGATGAGATGGGAAATGAGAACTATCAGTCCTATACGAATACGAGGTTTGTAAATAGGCGAGTATCTGATAATGAGCAAGGAAGATCCGTTTTTCTGCTAAACAGGATCTATTGAACTCATAATTCATTAGATACTTTTTATGAATGTCAACTAAGCATCGTAAGTAAACCGATCCCGGCTGTTCAAACGTTTGATAACCATAGTCGTTTTTTGATAAATGATCACTATGAGTATGAGTCAGACTCAATAGAATTTGATCTATCCCTTTTTTTGTCGTTGTCATTAAGGTAACGAAATAAGTGACGAATTCTTCTTCTTCCTCATCCCAATCAATTTCTTTCTCATCCCCATCAATTTCTTCCTCATCCCAATCAATCGGTTGAGCGTCCCCCGACGACCATAAGCCCTCACCCATCGAATCAACAATGTTCACGAATGACCAAAAACCTTCTATTTGATCAGAAAAAAAAGAAAGGAGATCTTTCATCTCGTTTCTTATCAATGAATGGATCTCTTTACTTGTACGACTTATACGATTTAGATGTCTCGTATTTCTCCCGAACAAAAACCAGAAAAAATCCCGTTCATATTCATCTTCATTTTCATTTGTAGGATACTCACCCAGAAGGTTTCGCAACTCAATCCCGTATGATGGAATCATAAAAGGTTTGATCCTTTCTAACCTTGTCTGTAACTCACTAGCACGAGAGGCTATCAAAAGAGAGAGAAGAAGTATCCAAACGAGATATCCAGCAACAAGAAGAACGAAAAGGGTTGAATAGAGGAACAGGAACTCCTGAGCATTTGGTGATCTCAGATGTGTCCATGTCCATATCAATGGAACGGATGACTCATGATTTCGATGAATCATTTCTTCGGACAGAAGAAGATTCTGTAAACACTTCCTCGAAATCTTCCTTATCCAATTCCATTGTGGAAGAATCAACCGCTGTTTTTTCCGCAGAATATCATGAAAAGTGGATACAAAATTTTGAAAAGTGGATACAAATTTTTGAAAAGTGGATACAAAATTTTGAAAAGTGGATACAAATTTTCGAAAAGTGGATTCCCACTTTGGAAAAGCGGATACAAAATTTTGACTTATTTGACTTATTAGTATTATCGGCAATGGGCCTGAAAAAGTATCTAAAAGGGTGAATTTTATATATTTGAACCCTGTCGAAGTAAAGAACCATAGCATATATGGCATATATGTTTGGAGCCGATTCCATTTTGAGAGACTGAAAAAAGCACTATCTCGTTGAAAGGTTCTATACATCCGCTCTTTCTCAACGCATTTCTTTCGACAAAGACTCCGTCTTTTCTTCTTTCCTGATGGTAAATCTTTCTCAGAACATGGAGTGTGAATCAAACCCATGTTTGAGTTGAAACTGAGATACTGATGCAAGTTTTTTCCTTCTGAATCAGATAGATTCATATCTGAAAGAGGCTGACAATAAGTTCTTTCAAAATTGACTATTTGTTCCTCCGTTAGAGGTGTTCCAGAAATGTCTGCGATCGAGTAAATAGCTCTACGAACGAATGAATCGGATCGAATTGGAAAATGAAAAGATTTGTACAAGTTATATGGTTCGCCCCTACTTTGCGGAAAATCGTTC